ATGGCAGTTCCAAAAAAACGTACTTCTATGTCAAAAAAACGTATTCGTAGAAATATTTGGAAGAAAAAAGGATATTTAGTTGCAGTAAAAACTTTTTCTTTAGCGAAATCGGTTTCCACCGGGCATTCAAAAAGTTTTTTTGTGCGACAAACAAATAATAAAGTCTTAGAATAATCTCAATTGATATAGCCTAAAGAACCCCAAATTTTGTAAGATGAATGTTAACTAATGTATTTTTCTGTATTAAATTTCTCAATATTACTTAGAACTCACTGCTGTGATATATAGAATAATAGTTTTTTGTATATTGGGTTCTAAGTATTATTTTTTTCCCTATCACAATTGTACTTTTCTATTGTGAAAAGTACAATTGTGATAGAGATTGAAACTCTTTTGTTATATGCCTATCCCAAAACTTAATTGGTTTTGTAAATGGTATTATAAATTATAAATTATATGCGCAATAAAGAATATTAATACTTTAATTTAAATATACTAAGGTATCGAAATCATTAGAAAAATAACAAATTATTTGTATTTAATGATGAAATTGTGATAGATATGAAATCCTAGTTATTTGATTTTGTTCATTGAAAAAAAAACTCAATCTTTTTCATTTGAATCCATGAAATCGGATAAATGAAAAACAAATCATAAAAAAATTGAGAAAAAAAGACAATTCTTAGTTTTATACCTCAACCGAGAAAAAACTATGGAGTTCCAACTGTTTGGAGAAAACTTAGTTTCTAGTACATGAAAGTTGATTGTTAAAAAACCCACGACGATACTACCTAGGTAGGTATTTTATTGAAGATTCAAATATTTAAACCACAAACCAGTCTTTATTCATTGATTCTAATTAATGTTTCCTAAACTATATTGAATCCTTGAATCTCGACGATTCAACATGAATTGACTATTATTATTTCAAGTAAGCCGCCGTGGTGAAATCGGTAGACACGCTGCTCTTAGGAAGCAGTGCTAAAGCATCTCGGTTCGAGTCCGAGTGGCGGCATCTTCTAAAAGAGATACAATAGATCCTAAAATGTATTCAATTCGCGATTTCCAATTCTGTAATGGGACCCCTTTTATGATATTTGTGACTTTAGAACATATATTAACTCATATCTCTTTTTCGATCATTTCAATTGTGATTATGATTCATTTGATGACCTTATTAGTCCACAAAATTGTAGGATTACGTGATTCATCAGAAAAAGGGATGATAGCTACCTTTTTCTCTATAACAGGATTATTAATTTCTCGTTGGATTTCTTCGGGACATTTTCCATTAAGTAATTTATACGAGTCATTAATCTTCCTTTCGTGTAGTTTCTTCATTATTCATATGATTCCCAAGATACGTAACCTTAAAAACGATTTAAGCACAATAATTGCACCAAGTACCATTTTTACTCAAGGCTTTGCCATGTCGGGTCTTTCAACTGAAATGCATCAATCCACAATATTAGTACCTGCTCTACAATCTCAGTGGTTAATGATGCACGTAAGTATGATGTTATTGAGCTATGCAGCTCTTTTATGCGGATCATTATTATCAGTCGCTCTTCTAGTCATTACATTTCGAAAAAACATCAAAATTTTTTGTAAAAGCTATAATTTATTAATTAAGTCATTTTTCTTTGGTGAGATTGAATATTTGAATGAAAAAAGAAGTGTTTTTAAAAACACTTCTTTTCCTTTATTTCAAAATTATTACAAATATCAATTAACTGAGCGTTTGGATTATTGGAGTTATCGTGTCATTAGTCTAGGGTTTACCTTTTTAACCATAGGTATTCTTTGTGGAGCAGTATGGGCTGATGAGGCATGGGGATCCTATTGGAATTGGGACCCCAAGGAAACTTGGGCATTTATTACTTGGACCATATTCGCGATTTATTTACATACTAGAACAAATATAAATTGGAAAGGTACGAATTCGGCACTTGTAGCTTCTATAGGATTTATTATAATTTGGATATGCTATTTTGGCATCAATCTATTAGGAATAGGTCTACATAGTTATGGTTCATTCACATAAACATCTAATTGAATAAACTACATGAAGAATACATAAGATAAAAACATCATCCCATATATAACGAAAGTTTGTTTTTATGAGTTTTTGAGAACCGTTTGAATCAAGGAATCATTCAAATTTAAATGGTTCTCAAAAACTCGAGATGTATCTAATTACAATTCTTATTCATTTTATTTCTTTTTTCATTATACAGTACAGCAAACGATTTTCAAAATATTAAATTCAAAGAATTATAAGACTTTCCTTCCGTTTCATTAATGAAACACTATCTATGATAATAATTGGATAAAATAGCGTGTACCTTGTCAACTGATAACGAGAGAACAAAATCGGGATAAATACCAATACTTATTACGGGTAGAAAGATACAGATTGAAAGAAATAGTTCTCGTAGTCCAGAATCCCAAAAATTAGAGTTTGGAATATTAAATAACTTGTATCCATAAAACATCTGACGTAACATAGATAATAAATAAATAGGAGTTAATATCATTCCAATTGCCATTACAAAAGTAATTAGCATTTTTGACATTAAAAGATATTTTGTACTAGTAATTAGTCCAAAAAATACTAAAAATTCCGCAACAAAACCACTCATTCCTGGCAATGCAAGAGAAGCCATCGAGAAGCTACTGAACATGGTAAATGTTTTTGGCATTGGGATAGATATCCCTCCCATTTCTTCGAGATAAACAAGACGTGTTCTATCACAACTCGTTCCCGCCAAGAAAAAAAGTGCAGCACCAATAAATCCATGAGAGAGTATTTGTAAAATAGCTCCATTGAGTCCCATGTCGGTTATAGAACCAATTCCTATAATTGTGAAACCCATGTGAGATACAGAGGAATAGGCTATTCTCTTTTTTAAATTACGTTGACCAAGAGAAGTTGAAGCTGCATAGATTATTTGCATTGTTCCTATTATCACCAACCAAGGAGAAAATATAGAATGAGCGTGGGGTAGTAATTCCATATTGATCCGAATCAATCCATATGCGCCCATTTTTAATAGGATTCCAGCTAAAAGCATACATGTACTGTAATGTGCTTCTCCATGGGTATCAGGTAACCATGTATGTAGGGGTATAATCGGCAATTTGACAGCATAAGCAATAAGGAAGCCAAAATAGAATATTATTTCCAATGCCACAGGATATGATTGATTAATTAATCTTTCAAAATCTAATGCTGGTTCATTGGAACCATATAAACCCATACCCAGAACTCCTATTAAGAAAAAAATGGAACCCCCTGCAGTGTACAAAATAAACTTTGTAGCCGAGTAGAGACGTTTCTTTCCCCCCCACATGGATAAAAGTAAGTAAACAGGAATTAATTCTAACTCCCACATGATGAAAAAAAGTAAAAAGTCTCGAGAGGAAAATAATCCTATTTGACCGCTGTACATTGCTAGCATCAGGAAATAGAACAACCGCGAATTTCGAGTAATTGGCCAAGCTGCTAAAGTTGCTAAAGTAGTGATAAATCCTGTCAGTAAAATGGGTCCTATGGAAAGCCCATCGATTCCTAGTCTCCAGTGGAAATCAAAAACATCTATCCATTTAGAATCTTCCTTCAATTGCATTAATGGATCATCCAATTGGAAATGATAACAGAATGCATAAGTCGTTAGAAGGAGTTCTAATAAGCATATACATATAGTATACCACCTAAACATCTTATTCCCTCTATGAGGGAATAAGAAAATTGAGGAACCCGCGAATATCGGTAAAACAACAAGTATTGTTAACCAAGGAAAATAACTCGTGATAAAGACAAGATACATTTTGACCAGAGAAGCCCGTCCTCAAAATAATATATTTTGTCGAGCACGGGCTTTTGTCGGTAAAGAGGAATCACAAATGATTCAAGTGGAGTTTTTTGTAACGTATCAATAAGATAGAGCCATGCTGCGAGTTGTTTCAGGCCCTAAATAAACACGGACACTCAAAAAATCTGTTGGGCAGGCAGATTCACATCTCTTACAACCTACACAGTCCTCGGTTCTTGGCGCGGAAGCTATTTGCTTGGCTTTACATCCGTCCCAAGGTATCATTTCCAATACATCTGTGGGGCAAGCTCGTACACATTGAGTACACCCTATACATGTATCATAAATTTTTACTGAATGTGACATTGGATCTATAAATTACAGTTTTGAACATAAAAGATTTTCGATCTGGTCAAATCAAATTAGTAGTAAATGAATCATATATTATATATTGTAATATTGTAGACACCAGACGAAACAGTGGTTTATTAAAAACAATCAATATATTTCTTAAATCAATCTGTTTATGAGAAAAGGTCAAGACACTTTGATTTTCGTTTCAACAATTATGATGATACGAGTTACACATGCGAATTCAAATTAATTGGCCAACAAATTGGTCATCATTATTTCAATATAAATATAAAAATGCAATTCAATAAAATTGAATTGCATTCAAATTCAATAAAAAATAGTATTTCAATTCTATTAAATATTTTTATGTGTCTTTATTTAAATTATCTATGATGATTATCACTAATTATTCAACAAATTCGATTGATTAATACGAATTGATTTTCTGTTACGATGGATCGACGAAACAATAGCAAGTCCAATAGCTGCTTCAGCAGCTGCAATGGCTATAACAAAGATTGAGAAAATGTCTCCTTTTAATTGGCGACTATCAAATATATCAGAAAATGTTACAAGATTGATATTAACCGAATTTAGTATAAGCTCAAGACACATAAGCGCTCTAACCATGTTTCGACTTGTGATCAATCCATAGATACCGATAGAAAATAAATAAACACTCAAGAAAAGGACATGCTCAAACATCATTGACTAACTCCTTATCAATCTCGATTCATTTCAATATGAATAACAATTCAACCGATTCAATTGATTAGAATAGAACAATTACACAACAAAAGAAGATATTGACGGTAGATAGATTTAACTAAAAATTTCTATTTATTTATTTAGAATTTAGTTAGAATTCTAAGAATTGGGAATCATTATAAGTTAAGTATTTTTATTGCTTATTGTCGAGCCATAGTAATTGCACCTATCAAGGAAACTAAAAGAATTATTGAAATGAGTTCAAACGGAAGATAAAAATCTGTTGATAAATGAATCCCAATTTGTTGAACGTTATTTATTAGGTCCTGTTCCATAATCTGGTTTGACCTTGCAGTCCAAATAATTCCGTACCATGACGTATCTGGGATAGTAGTAATTAGTGAAAAAAGAATAGTTGTACAAACCATCAAAGTGACCCCATCTCCAATGGTCCAAAAATAGGAATTATTGGAATATCCTGAACCATTCATGAACATTACAGCAAATATGATCAAGATATTTATGGCTCCCACATAAATAAGGAGCTGTGCGGCAGCTACAAAATAGGAGTTCGATGAAATATAGAATAAGGATATACAAACAAGAACCAATCCCAATGAAAAGGCAGAATAAATTGGATTGGTAAATAATACTACCCCCAGACCCCCTAATACAAGAATTGACCCCAGAAATACAACAAGAATATCATGTATTGGTCCAGGTAAACCCATTATGTATAAAATACAAAATAAATAACTTTAACTATTTCATGACCTTACTTTAACTTTACTAAATAAATGGTCCAGGAAAGGAAAAGGGGTTACCCTATTTTTGTTTTCTTGTATATAATAATGTATATGATACATTTATAATTGAATTGAATTTGAATATGGATTAATGTAGATATAGATAAAATTATTGGGCCAACCTTACTTTATTTATATTTATCCGAAAGAAAAAAAAGAAAAAAGTAGTTGAAATTTGTTATTTTGAAATCATCACTAAAAATATATTTTTAGTTTAAATCAAAGAGTGATTCTCAACAATCATTAGTTTTTATTTGTAGTTACTGACTACCCAAAATAAAAAGCTTGGATCCTTTATATCAAAACAAAATCTTAGTAATCGGTAATTGTTCTTGAATCAAAGGGTTTATCTTTGTCTATTTTTATTTGAGTCGAATTCATAACTGTTTGAATTGTGTAATCTCCAATTATTGAGATTGGTAATCGACCCAAAGCAATTTGATTATAATTCAATTCGTGACGATCATAAGTAGAAAGTTCATATTCTTCAGTCATTGATAAACAATTTGTTGGACAATACTCGACACAGTTACCACAAAATATACAAACCCCGAAATCTATACTATAATTAAGTAATTGTTTCTTTTTAATATCTCTTTCAAATCTCCAATCAACAACGGGTAGATCTATCGGGCATACACGAACACATACTTCACAAGCAATACATTTATCAAATTCAAAGTGGATTCGACCCCGGAAACGCTCTGATGTGATCGATTTTTCATAAGGATATTGAATAGTTACAGGTAAACGATTTGTGTGGGATAAGGTAATTATGAAACTTTGACCAATGTACCTTGCAGCTCGTATTGTTTGTTGACCATAATTCATGGACCCAATTACCATAGGGAACATATTGTAGATATACATGAAAAATTTGACGTTTCTTTCTCTTGTTTGATAGAGATTATGAATCTAAAATAGTGTTATCGTATTCTCTTATTTATAATGAAACAAGTTGGGAAGAAGTTGTTAATAACAGATTACCTAGAGAAATAGGTAAAAGAAATTTCCATCCAAGATTTAATAACTGGTCCATTCTCATTCTAGGTAAAGTCCATCTTGTTGTGATAGAAATGAAGAGAAACAAATAAGCTTTAGTTAATGTAATAAGGATACCCATTGTTATTCCAAAAATGCCGGCGATTTTTTTTATTCCGAAAAGCTCAGAAATGGATATATACGGAATAGGTAAATTCCACCCACCTAAGTAAAGAACTGTTACAAATAATGAAGAAACTAATAAATTTAGGTAAGAAGCAAGATAAAATAAACCATATTTGATACCCGAATACTCGGTTTGATAACCTGCTACTAATTCCTCCTCCGCTTCTGGTAAATCAAAAGGCAATCTCTCACATTCGGCTAGAGAAGAAATTAGAAAAACAATAAATCCTATAGGCTGACGCCACAGATTCCACCCCCAAAAACCATATTTTGACTGTGCTTCAACTATATCAACTGTACTTGAACTGTTAGATAATCATAGTCGATAATAACATCACTGTTCCCATCGCTATTTCAAAACCGTACGTGAGACCTCAGCTTCATACGGCTCCTCGATGGCCACAAAAAAAATGTAAGGACGGGTTCGGTATTATCACCATCTTTGGATGGATAGAATAAAGATACATCGGAAAGTCCCAAATTAGACCAATGGAATTCTGTCTGCTAGAATAATAAAAAAAGTGCTTCCGAATTGATCTCATCCTTTACAATAAAAATTTCTCTTTGTTCGGTAATAACTTAATATTTCAATAAAATACTCCTTATATCAATCAATACAAAATAAAAAGAATTAGTCATTAGTTCATGAATCGTGATAAGAATTCGATATGTATGAATATGGATAGAGAAAATAATAAATAGGGATCCCCTTTTTTTATTATTCATTCAATTACTGCATTCCATTTCTTTTTTCCTGTTCTTCTGTCTCAGAGGAGGATACTCAAAAATAAAATAAAGAATTAATTCGTTCTTGATAGTCATTTCTTTAACCAGTGAATAGGAGCATACTCTAGATCGGAATCGTAGGGAAGTACTACTTGATCATTTCTACCAATTTCAAGTCCTTATTATGATTCGTTTTATGAAGAAATACCTCTTTTTTGATACCTTACATTATCTCCATTACTAATCCTTTGTGTACCTTGGTGTTCCTAACCGTCCACTGACTTTTGATTGATCCCCGGTATAGTAATACATATGAGACAGTAATAGAAACTCCATACAGTTGATCTTTTGTTTGCGCCCGCTTCAAGATATGATGACTAATCAAAAAATCTTAATCTTGGGGTAAGCAGTTTACACTGCTTATTTTTACTTCAACTTTATTCTTGTACATAGGGAATGAGATTGTTTCTTCTTACTACAAATTTGGAAGCTGTTTAGTTTCACTCATATAACTATCTGGTTTAACTCATCAACCCGAATGCTGAATAAAAAAAAATGAAAACATCTATTCAATACATTGAACCTCTTTCTTTTTTCTTTTATTTCTAGAAGAGAGGTTCAAAGTTCATATTCCAACGAATCACACGTAGAGATATTGATAACACACATAGAGTTAATGGTATTTCATAACTAATAGATTGAGCAGCAGCTCGTAGACCACCTAAAAAGGAATATTTATTATTCGATCCATATCCTGACATAAGAAGCCCAATAGGAGCAATACTAGAAATGGCGATCCATAAAAAAACACCTATACTGAGATCGGCTAAAACAAGACGATACCCAAAAGGAATTACTAAATAACTTAGTAGAATTGATATAACCGCTATAGACGGTCCCACACTAAACAAACGAATATCTCCTCGAGATGGGAGGAGGTCCTCTTTAAAAAGTAGTTTAGTCCCATCCGCTATAGCTTGAAGAATTCCCAACGGGCCAGCATATTCAGGCCCAATACGTTGTTGTATCGCTGCAGATATTTCTCTTTCTAACCACACAATTACTAGTACCCCCATTGTTATTCCCAATATAAGGGTCAAAATGGGTACAATCCATATTAGTCCATACACTTCTTTTAAAAATTCCGATGTAGAAAAAGAATTGATAGTTTGTACTTCTGTCGTATCAATTATCATTTCAACGATCAACTTCTCCCATAATGATATCTATACTACCCAATATCGTCATGATATCAGCCAATTTCATTCTTTTAACTAGCTGAGGAAGAATTTGCAAATTGATAAAACCGGGTGGACGAATTTTCCATCTCCAGGGGAAAACACTATTATCTCCTATCAAATAAATTCCCAATTCTCCTTTTGGGGCTTCCACTCTCACATAAAGTTCTTGTTTCGACAATTCTAAATTGGGTGAAGGTTTTTTACTAATAAATCTATATTCAAAATCATTCCATTCGGAATTCTTTGCTCTATCAAAGCGTCGTACTTCTAAATTTTCATAAGGTCCTCCAGGAATTCCTTCTAGAGCCTGTTGAATAATTTTTATGGATTCCTTCATTTCACCAATTCGTACTAAATAACGAGCTAATGAATCTCCTTCTTTTTGCCATTGGACTTCCCAATCGAATTCATTGTAACACTCATAATGATCAACTTTACGAAGATCCCATTGGATTCCAGAAGCTCGTAACATCGGTCCTGATAAACCCCAATTTACAGCTTCTTCTCCACCAATAATGCCCACTCCTTCAACTCGTTCCAAAAAAATGGGATTCCACGTAATAAGTTTTTGATATTCAACAACTCCTGTTAAAGAATAATCGCAGAAATCCAAACATTTATCTATCCATCCATAAGGTAGATCAGCAGCTACTCCTCCAATACGGAAATAATTATGCATCATTCGCATACCTGTGGCGGCTTCGAATAGATCATATATCAATTCCCTTTCTCTGAAAATATAGAAAAAGGGAGTCTGTGCACCGATATCCGCCATAAAAGGTCCAAGCCATAACAAATGAGAAGCTATACGGCTCAATTCCAGCATAATTACTCTGATATAGCTAGCTCTTTGAGGTACTTGAACATTTTCCAATTGTTCTGGCGCATTTACGGTTATTGCCTCTGTGAACATAGTAGCTAAATAATCCCATCGTGTTACATAAGGTAGATATTGTATAATTGTTCGATTTTCCGCTATCTTTTCCATTCCTCTGTGTAAATAGCCCAATATGGGCTCACAGTCAATAACATCTTCACCATCGAGAGTAACGATTAGTCGGAGAACACCATGCATTGATGGGTGGTGAGGCCCCATATTGACTATCATGAGATCTTTTCTTGTAACCGGTACTGTCATATCTTTTCTTCCTTAATTCATTATTCCATGAATTCCTCAAAACGAGACTCATCAAAACAAAAAATTGAATACTACTAAAAAATTCAAACGATTAAATTAACGAGTTTTTGGCTCTCGAATATCCAACTGACCAATTAATTTCTTATAACGTACTCTATTTTTCTTTGACAAATAAGCCAGCAACCGTTGACGTTTTCCTAGAATTTTTCGTAGACCCCTTTGTGATAAAAAATCTTTTTTGTGCAATTCCAAATGTGAAGTAAGTCTCCGTATCTTATTGGTGAAACTGAATACTTGAAATTCAACAGAACCTTTGTTTTCTTCTTTTTCTTCTTGTGAAATAATGGAAATGAATGAATTTTTGACCATAAAAAATTTTTCTATCCTTTTTCTTTCTTTTTCATGGATTTTTCCGATCAGGAAAAATAATAATAAAAAAAAAAAGAATTATGTCGGTTATTTTAATCTAGTACACACATCTAGTACACACAAAAATTTGGATTTATTCATATACTACTTCTTTATTTTATCCAAATCAAATTGAAAATTTGATTTGGATAGAAAGGGATAATATGTTTCCACATTAACGAAAGAAAAGAATTTATTTCTATCTAAAAGGATTCCCCTAATTTATTTATTCCTATATCCAATTGAATGGATACACCATTAAATCTGTATCATTTACCAAAATATAACATAGCATATGCATACATCTTTCGGCTTTCATATACCGAAAATGTCACGGAATATAGATATATATATATATATGATATAGGAAATATACTATTAAATTAAATAATTCTAAATCGTGGATACATATGTATCCTTGACATACTGAAACGACTGCCATTATTGGTATCAAACCAATAGCGATTCATACAAGCTAAATCTTCTAATCGGTAATTGGGCCAAAGAACAAATTTGCATTTAATGAATTTATTTGTATCCGTATTAAGATGCTTGTCCTCATCCAAAAATTTTCCAGAGTTTCTTATGTTGTTTTCATTGCAAAATAATGGATTTCTATTTCTATCCGTAACATTCCAATTATGGGAATTGAAACAAATTAACATTCTCAATTCTCTGCGACGTCTAGGAGATAGAATATTTTCGGGAACAAGGAAATCATAATAATTTGTGTCCCCATTCACAAGCATATTCCCATATCGTACAATGGGTTTATCCAAATTCCTCTTATCAATATAACTTTTTTTTATGCATTTTCTATTAGTTTGGTGTTTATTGTTCTCGACCAATGAAATACTTATAGTTTGATATATAATCAATTTTCCATCCCTTTTTATAGATAGACGAATTGGTTCGATAATTAATATTCCTTTTTTTATCAATTCTGTAAGAGCTAGATCTTTCTGAATTAGCATTACATCCAGATGCATCTCTCCTCTTTGAATCGAGGATATAGCAATTTCTTTTGGATTTATCAGTCTAAGTAAGAGACAATATACCTTGATATTATTGATCATTCTTTGGTTCAAGGAGTCATCCCATTTTAATTGAAAAAGGAAATATTTTTTCAGGAAGAAATCTAGTTCTGCTTTCTTGTTTTTCTTGGATTGTTTTTTCTTCTTACCTTTTTTAATGGTAATGTCTGATCTCGCATAATTCTCTTCAATATCTTTTTTTTTGTTTTCTTTTCGTAGATCTGATACAAGATTTACTTGGTCCTGTTGCTCATTTTTTTGTTGGTTGGAATTTTCTAATTTAAGATATTTTTTTTGATGAGATATCATCTGAAGATTATTTTTTCTATTTATATTGATGTTTTTATTTTTATAAAAATAAAAGTCAAAAAGAAGTAATTTGATTGGTATAATCCATGGTTTAATCTTATATGCATCAAAAAGTAAGACAAATTCTGGGAAGAACCAAGATTCTAGATTTGATATGGTATGATAAACTCTTTCTTGATTCATTCCCATCCAATTAAAAAAAATACTTTTTTGATTGGATGGGTTGATTTCTTGATGAATCATAAGAGAAAAAATATCTTTTTTTTTCAATTTGTTGTTGATTTTTTTTTCAGTCTTAGTATTTTTATCAATTTTGGTACCGATATGTGTATTGGTCCAGGTCTCAATATTGATATTTTTTCTAAGACAAAAGTGGAGAATTCGACAATCAAAATATTTTCTATCTAGATTTTTATGCGTATCAATAATATATCCTTCTTCTAGATAATCACTAATAGCTGTACTTACCAATACATAAAATGATTCGGATTTTGGTTTATTGAAATTATATGGAATTTTTTGAACCCCGTTTACTTGTAATCTTGACCCATAAATATCAAAATCCTCCTTATCCCCATAGTTCATATATTTATGTGATAAAAGATCATATTTGTAGTGTTTTTTCCATTTTTCTTTTTGATTTGTCAATGAATCCGCTGCATAGTAATTTTGTTTCACGTAATGAATTAATTGGTCTTTTTCTTTTTTATATGAATCCACTTTAATTGAGTCCTTATTTTGAATCCTATAACGTTGATTGATTCTATTTCGCCATTTTTGCGGTACTAACCGCGACCATTTGGTTTGAGATAAATTGTATTGATAATGCCCCTTTAACCAGTTTTTCCATTCAATCATTCCAGACTTATGAATTTTCTTATGTCTTGAATTGTAATCAAATATTCCTCGTGTCATACAATAGTCCTTGATTTTATCCTTAATAAAAGGATAAGTCCCCTGATATTGAAGTAGAGATTTCAATTGATACTTGTTAAGTAATTGGGTTTGTGATAATTTGTAAAATACATATGCTTGGGACAAGGAGGATAAGTCATAATACATTTTTGTACTATTACTAATATTAGTATTCGAAAAGGACTTTTTTATAGTGGAAAAAAAGTTCATTGTATTTTGATCTCTTTCATCAATTCCTTCCTGATTTGTTTGATCGTTGTAAACGGATTTATTGATTATTCTTTTTGTTGATTCAAAGAAAAGTTGGAAATAGATCCTGTGAATGGTAATCATACATAGCAAGATATCTATATATATATTTTCAATCAGAGATTTCATAAAATAATGTGATTTACGTATTAATCGTATATTTATTCTTTGGAATATCTGCCAAATATGTTTCTGTGATTTTGATCTTTTATCAGCACAAGTTAGAATTATTTTTTTCTTGTCTTTTGTGATTCGTTCTATTTGATTCCTGATTGTGATTGTTCTATCAGAAAGATCTTTCATCTTTTTTTCTATGAGTGAATAATTTGTCCAATTCATGGATTGGATTTGAATGGTTGATTTGTGAATAATCTTATTATTTATTTCGGAATCTTTTCCATTTTCAGCCGTTTCATATACTTTCACCTTGCTCAATTCAAATAAGAATATTGGGTTTACTTTTTGAATTTCCTTCATTATTCGTTTTAGAACTAGAAGTATTTTAATGATCCATCTTGTTTTTTCTTTTGAAACTTTTAGAAGTATAAAGAAATCCTTTTTAACTTTTCTAACTTTTTTTTGGAGTTCTTTATAAATGGGTTCAAAAAAGGAAGGTCGTTTTCGGGGATTCCCAAAAGGGAATTCCGCTTCCATTCCCCAAACCGTTAAAAAACAAAAATTGTCTTTTTTTCCTTTTTTTTTTATTTGATCCCTAGGATGAGATCGTATTTTAGATCTTCGCCAAGGTTTCAAACAGAAAGGAAATAGAATCTTTATCTGAATACCGTCTGTTAACCAATCTTTAGGAAATTCTGTTTCTGATAATTGAACACCATTATAAGTGCATTTAACATGCATTTCTCTATTCCACTCCTTCAAATCCTCATACCATTCGGGGAATTGGAATAATAACATACGGCCAATATTTTTAGCAATTATCAATGAAGGCAATACAATGTATTTTCTAAGAAAAGATTGGGTTACTAACATCAAACCTCTTATTGCTTGAGCAAATATAATGCTATCCCAAGTTTCTGATATTACTATACGTTCATTTTCCTCTTTTTTTTCTTCGTTTTTTTTCTCTTTTTCCCTTGTCTCTTCCTCCTCAAAATAAAAATGTGAAATTTTCAATTCTGGTTCTCTCCCCACCAAATTCCTAAAAATGAGATTCATCATTTCAGAGATATAAAAAGAAGAAAAAAAAGATGTTTTGTCTATTCGATCCAAAAAAAGTGGAGAATGCACATTTGCTTGAAACATTTCCCAAATAACCGTTTTACGCCTTTGAGCACGCATGGATCCTTTGATTATATCCCGACGAAAATCCGATTGTTGCGAGTAACGTATCAAAGCCACCTCTTCTGCTTGATCACTATTATTAGTATTATTTGTAGTTGTAATAGGGTTGGTATTCTGATTGTTATCAGTATAAATTACTACGCGTTTGGCTTTTCTTGAACGAATTTCATGATCCTCCTTAGATTCTTCCTCATTTTCTTCCTCCTGTTCTTCCAAATCATCAGTTAATTTGTATGACCACCGAGGAACCTTTTTATGGATTTCTTCTATTCCAATAGATTTTTTTCTAATTATTGTTTGATCATTTGGATCAGTTGTAATTACATCGAATACCCATTTTAAAGCTTTTGTTTGATTTTCAAAATCAATTCTTGTTTGCTCTCTCAATAAAGAATATTTTTTAAAATGCAAAATGGGTGCAGGCTCAAAAGGAAATTCTTTGATTGAGGTTAAGGAATTACCAATATAATTCAGTAATGATTCCCTATCAGGCGGATTCTTTTGATGTTCAAATTTTCTGGAATAATTAGAATTATTAGGAAGTAGCCCATAAATCTTATTTATCCAATTGATTTCTATGGAATCCTCCGTATCTGTAGAAGTGATTAAATCATTCATGATCATATGTGAATAGAATTTTTTTATTGTTCCACGATATGGTCCCCTCAAAAAGGGGTCATACGTTTTGGGCAAGTATTTTTGTTCGTTTTCATCATTGCATAATCTGGTCCTTTTTTCGAGCATATCTAGAGCAAGAAATCCCTTTTCTTTTTCTAGAGCTTTTGTTCGACTTATTAATTCATTGTTCAAGTTGTACTTTTTTTGCTC